TTACTGTTCAAAGAAGAAGTTTTTTGTTAAGTGTATACGCACTTTGTATGAGAAAGAAGGGATATAAACATAATGGTTGTCTAACGAGATACTATGCAGAATAAGGTTGTCAGGTGGGTCACATATTGCGCATTTACCGCTTTCGAATTTTTAAAATTGGATTTATACTTTATCGACTTATTTCATATCATGGTTCAGGCGTTAAAAATCAGTGAGGTTTACTCTTCCTTTTCGATGCCCGTGGAACTACTGTCAATGGTTTACTCAATTACTTATTGGGAATGTTAAAAAAAAAGATTACTACGTGATTTTTTGAATATGCCTATATCTATCGCTTTTCCTTCATTGATTTGATTCTTTCAATAGATACCGAGATTCATATTGGAAATAAAAAATATAGTAATTCAAACTATAAGACATAAGAGTAATTCAGATTGATCAGAACAAATAGATATAGCAAATAAATGGAATTGGATGCTATGTCACTCCCATATATGGAATTGATATTCACATATATCAAGATAATATTGTGGATTGATCTATAGATCCATATCAAATGCAGCCTCTATCTTTATTTTAGTCCAGGGAGCAGCTACAATCTAACTAATAAATAGTATGGTAGAAAGAAATAGATGAATCTTTCTACCATACTATCTATCTATTAGAATACTGCCGATTCTAGTCCACTCATTTCATTTAAGACATGAAATTGGAATCTTTTTCATTTTATTTCGGCAATTTTGGCTAAGAACTCAGAAGTCAAGTTTCATTCAAATTAGTTAATAATTAATCGTTTTGACTGACTGTTTTTACGTAAATGATAAGTAGAAAAGCGGTAGGAACTAGAATAAATAGTGCAGTAGCAATAAATGCAAGAATATTTACTTCCATAATCTCATCGGTTTTTTACTTCGCAATAACTCGGGATTTAATCCCATAGAGATGATAAATCTTTGGCCTGTAAATTCAATGAATGAATATTACCTCTCGATGATCTTGAATCGGATCAATATCATGAATAACAATATCTGAACTATCAAAACTATCAAATCAATTCGTCGTCGAGAATTGAATAGTATAACATAGGAAGTTCTTTTATCCATACCGCCCCAAACTTGGATTCCTGACCCAATCCAACCAAAATTCCTTTATTTATCATTTTTTATCATCTGTTCTTTTTTTCTCTCTAATCTATCTAGTTCCTTCTTGTACAATCATCTGATGAAGTCTCATCAAACAGCTCTTCCACTTCCAGTGGTCACATAGTTACAAACCCAAACAAACAATAAAAGCTAAATGGAAAAAGAAAGGAGTTTAGAACGAAACTATTTTTGACTTGGAAGACAAAGAAGTGTGATAAAGATGCGACCGTATAAAATGAATATTCATCAAATTTACTATTTTTCAATTTGTTCTTTCGTCGATGGGGCCTTAAAACAAAATGAAAAATCGGAAAAATGATTCATTCCCCTTTCTAAGAGGAGTAGGATCTTTGGTTGATCTGTCCTTCCCCCTCCTTTCTTCGTAGATTATTAGCCCCGGGACACCTATACCAAAAGCTCAGTGTGCAATTTGCATGAAATCCATTTTTCAACTTCAAACTAGTAAGTGAGGTTCCATAAATCCGTATCCAGAAAAATAAATTGTTTTTTTTTTTGTTTTTTCTGGAAAGTATTTTCTTAGATTCAATTTTGTATTGGACAAGAAAAGAATTCCCTTTGTGTATGCGCGCCTCAAAAAGGTATAGTACCCGATTCCATTACATGCATCGGGGTCAATCGAAAAAGCCAGCATTTCTTGGAATACTGACTATAATGCTACCAATAATTGTACTAATCCAACCGCATATTACCCAAAGGAAAGAAAAAAGAAATAAGGATTTCCCCTTTGCTTTAACAATGAAATTCTGCCCCCCGTCCCCTTCATAAAAAGGGCATAAAAAGGGAGAGATTTATATTGGATCCGTCGGGACTGACGGGGCTCGAACCCGCAGCTTCCGCCTTGACAGGGCGGTGCTCTGACCAATTGAACTACAATCCCAGGGAAATACGGGATCTAGCAGAAAATTTGATTCTTTTTTATCTCCGGATCGGGTATTTCTGAAGTACAAAGGGGTTATATCATCTCATGGTGGATTGTCGAATTATTGGGCCGAGCTGGATTTGAACCAGCGTAGACATATTGCCAACGAATTTACAGTCCGTCCCCATTAACCGCTCGGGCATCGACCCAGGAAGAATCAATTTTAGACTTATTGGTAATCCAAGATCAACTTCCTTTCGTAGTACCCTACCCCCAGGGGAATTCGAATCCCCGCTGCCTCCTTGAAAGAGAGATGTCCTAAACCACTAGACGATGGGGGCCCGCTTGACCAACGGCCATCATACTATGATCATAGTATGATCAGTTTTTTGAAATTGTCAATATAATCGAATGATTCTATCCGAGGGATCTTTCCCCCTTTCAGAATTGCATAGAATTATTTTTTATTCTGATGAAT